TTACCAAAAACAAGCCATCTATGGATATTATCAGGAGGTTCATCCAAATCCAGTATAATTCCCTTTTCGATACACAAGGATCAAGATCAAATGAACGTTCATTCTCTTTCTGTCGAACAAAGATATATTTCTAGCCCTTCAGTAAATAATGATCACGTTAAACAAAAATTCTTTAGTTCAGATTTTTCAGGTAAAAAGGAAGGTAGGATTCCTGATTATTTAGAACTTAATCGAGTCATATGTACTAGCTATTGTAATCTCATATCTTCGGCTATTATCCACGGGAATTCTGATTTATTGGCAAAGAGGCGAAGAAATAGATTCATCATCCCATTCCAATCGATTCAAGAACGAGAGAAAGAACTAATGCCCCACTCCAGTATTTCAATTGAAATACCCATAAATGGTATTTTCCGTAGAAATAGTATTTTTGCTTTTTTCGACGATCGCCAATACCGAAGAAAGAGTTCAGGAATTACTAAATATGGGACTATAGGGGTGCATTCAATTGTCAAAAAAGAAGATTTGATTGAGTATCAAGGAGTCAAAGAATTTAAGCCAAAATACCAAATGAAAGTAGATCGCTTTTTTTTCATTCCAGAGGAAGTGTATATTTTCCCCGAATCTTCTTCCCTAATGGTACGGAATAATAGTATCATTAGAGGAGATACACAAATTACTTTAAATACAAGAAGTCGAGTAGGCGGATTGGTCCGAGTGGAGAAAAAAAAAAAAAAAATAGAACTTAAAATCTTTTCTGGAGATATCCATTTTCCGGGAGAGGCAGATAAGATATCCCGACACAGTGGTATCTTGATACCACCAGGAACGGTAAAAACAAAGTCTAAGGATTCCTTAGAAGTGAAAAGTTGGATATATGTTCAACTTTTCACACCTACCAAGAAAAAGTATTTTGTTTTTGTTCGCCCAGTAGTCATATTCGAAATAGCGGATGGTATAAATTTAGAAAGACTTCTCCTCCAAGCCCCATTGCAGGAAAAGGATAATCTGAAGCTTCGAGTTGTCAATTATATTCTTTATGGAAATGGTAAACCACGTCAGGGAATTTCTGACACAAGTATTCAACTAGTTCGGACTTGTTTAGTCTTGAATTGGGATCAAGACAAAAAAAATTCTTTTATCGAGGGGGCCCAAGCTTCTGTTGTTGAAGTAAATACAAAGGGTCTGATTCGTGATTTTCTAAGAATCAACTTAATGAAATCCCCTATTTCATATATCAGCAGAAAAAGGAATGATCCATCAGGGTCAGGATTGGTCTCTGATAATGGGTTAGATCGTCCCAATATTAATCCATTTTCTTCCGTTTATTCCAAGGCAAGATCACTTAAAAAAAATCAAGGAACTCCTAGTACGTTGTTGAATAGAAATAACGAATGTCAATCGTTGATGATTTTGTCATCATCTAATTGTTTTCGAATGGATCTATTCAATGGTGTAAACTCTCACAATGTAATAAAAGAAACAATTAAAGGAAATCCTATAATTCCACTTAGGAATTGGTTGGGCCCCTTAGGAATAGCCCTTCAATTTGCGAATTTTTATTCATTTTACCATTTCATAACTCATAATCAGATTTCCGTAACTAAATATCTGAAACTTAACAATTTAAAACAGACTTTTCAAGTATTTCAATATTATTTAATGGATGAAAAGGAGAGAATTGTTAATCCCGATCCATGCAGTAAGAGTGTTTTGAATCCATTCAATTTGAAGTGGTATATTCGCCGTCATAATTATTATCATAATTCTTGTGAAGAAAGATTGACAATAATTAGCCCGGGGCAGTTTATTTGTGAAAATATATATATGGCCAAAAACGGACCACACCTAAAATCGGGCCAAGTTATAATTGTTTACGTTGACTATGTAGTAATAAGATCGGCTAATCCTTATTTGGCCACTCCGGGGGCAACTGTTCACGGCCATTATGGAGAAATCCTTTATGAAGGAGATACGTTAGTTACATTTATATATGAAAAATCGAGATCTGGTGATATAACACAGGGTCTTCCAAAAGTGGAACAAGTGTTAGAAGTGCGTTCAATTGATTCAATATCGATAAACTTAGAAAAGAGAGTTGAGAGTTGGAAGGGGTGTATAACAAGAATTCTTGGAATTCCTTGGGGATTCTTGATTGGTGCTGAGTTAACTATAGCGCAAAGTCGTATCTCTTTGGTTAATAAGATCCAAAAGGTTTATCGATCCCAGGGGGTGCAGATCCATAATAGGCATATCGAAATTATTGTACGTCAAATAACATCAAAAGTCTTGGTTTCAGACGATGGAATGTCTAATGTTTTTTTACCCGGAGAACTTATTGGATTATTGCGAGCGGAACGAACAGGACGCGCTTTGGAAGAAGCGATCTGTTACCGAGCCATATTATTGGGAATAACAAGAGCATCTTTGAATACTCAAAGTTTCATATCCGAGGCGAGTTTTCAAGAAACTGCTCGCGTTTTAGCAAAAGCCGCTCTCCGCGGTCGTATTGATTGGTTGAAAGGCCTGAAAGAAAACGTTGTTCTAGGTGGTAGGATACCCGTCGGTACCGGATTCAAAAGATTAGTGCACCGCGCAAAGCAATATAAGGGTATTGCTTTGAAAATCAAAAAGAAGAATTTATTCGAGGGGGAAAGGAGAGATATCTTGTTCCACCACCGAGAATTATTTGATTCGTGCATTTCCAAAATTTCTATGATCCAGCAGAACAATCATTTATAGGATTTAATGATTCCTAAGAGGGGATTTATCCTTTTAACTATCGATTAACTATCGATTGTCTTGTGATTTGTTAGATGGGATTTGTGTTAATAATAATAAAGAAATAAAGATAATACGTAATAGACAGACATTAATCGCTTCGTTCGTATATCAATGTCCAATTTCCGGGAAAAGGGAAAGTTCCGTCGGAACAATTATTTATTTCAGGGTACCCCGTTCTTTTTTTTTTAAAAAAAAAAGAGAGGGAGAAAGTGTGGGGAGAAATGAGAAGAAGATATTGGAACATTAATTTGGAGGAGATGCTGGAAGCAGGAGTTCATTTTGGTCATGGGACTAGAAAATGGGATCCAAGAATGGCACCTTATATTTCTGCAAAGCGTAAAGGTATTCATATTACAAATCTTACTCGAACTGCTCGTTTTTTATCAGAAGCTTGTGATTTAGTTTTTGATGCAGCAAGTAGCCGAAAACAATTCTTAATTGTTGGTACCAAAAAGAAAGCAGCTGATTCAGTAGCGCGAGCCGCAATAAGGGCTCGGTGTCATTATGTTAATAAAAAATGGCTCGGCGGTATTTTAACGAATTGGTCCACTACAGAAACGAGACTTCAAAAGTTCAGGGACTTGAGAATGGAACAAAAAACAGGAAGACTAAACCGCCTTCCGAAGGGGGATGCGGCTCGATTGAAGAGACAGTTATCTGACTTGAAAACATATCTGGGGGGGATTAAATATATGACGGGGTTACCCGATATTGTAATAATTCTTGATCAGCAAGAAGAATATACGGCTCTTCGAGAATGTCTCACTTTGGGAATTCCAACGATTTGTTTAATTGATACAAACAGTGACCCGGATCTGGCAGATATTTCGATTCCAGCGAATGATGACGCTATTGCTTCAATCCGATTAATTCTTAACAAATTAATATTTGCAATTTGTGAGGGTCGTTCTAGTTATATACGAAATCCCTGATTAATTATAAGATAAATAAATATAATAATAAGATAAATAAATAATTTTGCGAACTATATGAATTTATGGAATTGGTTCTTATTTCTGAATCGCACAAAAACAAAAGAGATAAAAAGAACTGGGGATATTCTGTGATTAGTTGTTATTCAAAATAGAAAATAAAAATGGACAACGTTAAAAAAAAAGATAGTTGAATCAAAATAATTCCTTTTTTTTTCATTCAGAGGGCAATATGAATGTTCTATCATGTTCCATCAACACATTAAAGGGGCTATATGATGTATCCGGTGTGGAAGTAGGCCAGCATTTCTATTGGAAAATAGGGGGGTTTCAAGTCCATGCTCAAGTACTTATTACGTCTTGGGTTGTAATTGCTATTTTATTAGGGTCATCTATTGTAGCTGTTCGGAATCCACAAACCATTCCGACTAATGGCCAGAATTTCTTCGAATATGTCCTTGAATTCATTCGAGACGTGAGCAAAACTCAGATTGGAGAGGAATATGGTCCATGGGTTCCTTTTATTGGAACTCTCTTTCTATTTATTTTTGTTTCTAATTGGTCTGGGGCCCTTTTACCTTGGAAAATCATAGAGTTACCTCATGGAGAGTTAGCTGCACCTACGAATGATATAAATACTACTGTGGCTTTAGCTTTACTTACGTCAGTAGCCTATTTTTATGCCGGCCTTAGCAAAAAAGGATTAGGTTATTTTGGTAAATACATTCAACCAACTCCGATCCTTTTACCCATTAACGTTTTAGAAGATTTCACAAAACCCTTATCACTTAGCTTTCGACTTTTCGGAAATATATTAGCGGATGAATTAGTAGTTGTTGTTCTTGTTTCTTTAGTGCCTTTAGTGGTTCCTATACCTGTAATGTTTCTTGGATTATTTACAAGCGGTATTCAAGCTCTTATTTTTGCAACTTTAGCTGCGGCTTATATAGGTGAATCCATGGAGGGGCATCATTGACTAATTTTCGAAATAGTTTTTAGAGAATCGCCTTGGTGAACATAAATATAAACATACCTAGACAAAGGGGTCTATACGATCTCGAGGACTAGTAAAAAAGATTACGATATTCGAGAATTGTAAAAAAAAAAGGAAAGAGATCTAAAAGATCTTTTTCCTAAACTTCATTTTACCAATCTAGCCCCCCTTCCAATTCAATGAATATTCTCTTTAGAGTAATAGTGTCTTGATTGTTTTATTCATTCAATTCCAATTTTAGGAGTCATAATCCGAATAAGAATTCTTTATTTGATTTGTTTACAATATGCGATTAGACTTTTCTAGAGCCATTCCCATTTCAGTCGGGTTTTTTATTCAATTCATCGATTGACCAAAACAAAATATTGAATATTAATAAATAATCAATTACATCAACTTAGATCACTTATATTTTTATACAATGATTTACAATGATTCAGCCTAAGGAATTCGTCCGTTTAGTGTCCATTTAGATTGATTCTATCCATCTGAGATAATGATAAATAAAAGGAAGAGAAAAGTTTACAGATTACAAAAAAAAAAAAAAAATGGGTTGTTTAGCAGAGCGGGATCAAACTAGGTGTAGGGAAATATATAATGGCTATAAGCCAACTTTCCTGTGTAGATGTTTTGAAAAATGATTTTATAATCCGATTGAATCTAAGATACGAAACGAATAGTTGGTTTACGTTATGGACGAAAGACATGTATATGGAATATTAGGCATTAACTAGTTATATATTAGTATTAGTTAGTTATATATTAGTATTAGTTAAAAGATATATCTAATCGGCCCTATTACTGGGAGTTTAGATCGAGATTCCAATAAAAGTCCTTCTTTTCGGTTGTAAAACTGTAATTGTGAATTGAATATTGAATAAAGAAATTAAATCCCGAAAAGGAGCGAAGAGTTTGAATTCAAAGAACGGCTCGGAATAAAGAAAGAAATGAAAAAACAAAAGGTTGTATGAATTCACAAAAACGCAATGGGCAGAAACTAAAAATAAAAAGTAAATATCAAATAGCGAAGTAATTCTAATGATTTAATAATATTATTTATTACTTCAATTTGAAATTTTGAGTTGTTTCGACTGTATGAAAATCTTATCGCTGAAATAATTAAGTCATAGTTTATTGGTTGATTGTATCATTAACCATTTCTTTATTTTGTTGCGAGGAATTTATTATGAATCCATTGATTTCTGCCGCTTCCGTTATTGCTGCTGGGTTGGCCGTTGGGCTTGCTTCTATTGGACCTGGGGTTGGTCAAGGTACTGCTGCAGGCCAGGCTGTAGAAGGTATTGCGAGACAGCCCGAGGCGGAGGGAAAAATACGAGGTACTTTATTACTTAGTCTGGCTTTTATGGAAGCTTTAACAATTTATGGATTGGTTGTTGCATTAGCACTTTTATTTGCGAATCCTTTTGTTTAATCCTAAAAATACGTATTTTTTTATTTTATTGACTTGTGCTTGATGCTTGCTTTTTCAAATTATATCAAGATTTAACTCTTTATTTATTTTTCTTTATTTATTTTTCTTTATTTATTTTTAGTGGGACAATTATGGTATGGGAAGGACTGATTTGAGAATGAGGAAGTAGTATACGAACGAACTCGCTTTCTTCCTTCCCCCTTCTTAGTCCAATCAAAACCTTTTTTAGGAAGTGTTGCAGGACAAATAAAAATTCGCAATTAACACGAGACCTAGTACCAAATTATAATAAATATTGTTCTTATTAGAAATTCGAAATTTCTAATTACCGAAAAAGGGTAAGTGAATGAATAGAATACAGATAAATGCATAAAAGAACAATAATATAGAAAATATCAATATAAATATGTATATAGAAAAATAGAAATATATAGAATAAAAAAGATAATTTAATTAATCTGTCTATATCTATAAAATAAGAGGAGATCCATATGAAAACTATAACCGACTCTTTCGTTTCTTTTGGTCACTGGCCATCCGCCGGGAGCTTCGGGTTTAATACCGATATTTTAGCAACAAATCTAATAAATCTAAGTGTAGTTCTTGGTGTATTGATTTTTTTTGGAAAGGGAGTGTGTGTGAGTTGTTTATTTCAAGAATACGCTGGATTGAACCAGATGACCTCTTTTTTTTTTGGTTTAACTAGGAAAGAAAAGGTGCATGGTCCTGCGAATTACTTCTGAATAAATTAATAAATGAATAAATTAATAAGAAAATCGCTAAGAACCATAGCATTTCGCGGTTCATTGGTAAATAGACTTTGATTCTCTATCAACCAATAACGTGGGGCCATTAATTTAATATGGTTAAAGCTAAACTGTTTGAAGTCCGGATGCAACAAAGTACTCTTTCTACTACTATGTTAATAGATAAATGGGTTCAAAATGAAAAATGAATAGTTGGAAATTGTTTTCGATAGAGAACACTCATGTCGAAAAAAAATGATTTGAACCCTCCTTTTTTTTTCGAAAAACGGGGATCTCCCCCATTCTTATCCAATGCTGAATCGATAACCTATGCATAAAGTAAATTCTTTGGATTGGAAGAAAAGAAAAAAAAAAGAAACAACTTTACTGACAATTATAATTATGTAGTTGACTGAGAATTATTTAGTTGGTCAGAAGAGTCCTCCGAGTATTCCGATCTTGGGTTAGTGATTAGTTTTGCTATTTTTTATTTTTGAGTATGAATTATGAATATAGAAAGGAAGATAGGCTCATTCTAGTCAAAAAGATATGGGAATTGCCCATACCATAAGGAATTGAAATAATTGAGCATGAGAGCCAAATGAATTGAAA